TGTAATTCCATCAATGATTCGTTTATCAAAAAAATGCGTTTGTTTTGCTAATCTTCTTATACTTTCAATTAACGATGTTTTAAAAAAAGCATCTATGTAACCACGATTATATGACCAATTATATACAAAATTTATTAGTTTTTCCCAACGAATTCGTTTAGAATTCCATTTTTGAAATGAATTAAGTAAGGTTAAATTTAATAAAGATGAATAAAAAGGCTTATATAAACAGTATGCTATAAATATTCCAAAAGCAGCTATACTGACTGAAAAAGTTGCATTTCTCAAAAATTCATACCAATCTACAAAATTTTGTGAATTGTTATGCAAAAGGTTTATTGACGGCGTGAATAATTTTGATAATATATCAAAGTCTATTCCTTCTTGATTGAAAGGAATTCCTATGGCTCCAATAAACAAAGTAAATAAAAGCAATACAAACATAGGAAATAGAATAGTATTGTCTGATTCATGGGGATAATAGAAAGTTCTTGTAGTAAGTCCAAAATTTTCAACAGTAATAAAAATTTGATTTCTTACATTATTACTAATTTTATATGTTTTATTGCAAAAAAAAGAAGTTCTTTTCGTATTATTCATTGTTAATAATGGTACTAACCCAAAATTTCTATTACGCTTTTTTTTTTCTTCTTTACCCCATAAAGAGAGTGAATAGAAGGAGCTACTTTTTTTTCCACTGTAATTTATAAAATAAGTGTTTAAATGTCCTTCAAAAGTAAGGAAATAAATCCGAAACATATAAAATGCGGTTAATCCCGCTGTTGAACAAGCTATTATTGCAAAAATTGGCGAAAACAACAAACTATCATTAAGAATTTCATCTTTCGACCAAAAGCAAGCAAGGGGGGGAATACCACAAAGAGAGAGTGTTCCTACTAAAAAGGCCGTTTTTGTAATCGGGACATGTTTTGTCAAACCACCCATAAGAATCATATTCTGACTTTTATCGGGAGAATATCCAACTATAGCTTCCATTGAATGAATAATGGATCCAGATCCTAAAAACAACAAAGCTTTCGAATAAGCATGAGTAATCAAATGAAATAAAGCAGATCGATAAGACCCCATACCTAGAGCTAACATCATATAACCCAGTTGAGACATTGTAGAATAGGCTAAACCTCTCTTAATGTCTTTTTGAGCAAGAGCTAAAGTGGCTCCTAAGAGTACTGTTATTATACCTATCAAAGATATTAAATACATTATAGAAGGGATAACGATAAAAAGAGGAAGAAGACGAGCTACAAGAAAAATTCCCGCCGCTACCATAGTAGCAGCATGTATAAGAGCCGAAATGGGAGTAGGGCCCTCCATGGCATCAGGTAACCATACATGAAGAGGAAATTGTGCGGATTTAGCAATAGGACCCACAAATAATAGAAATGTACATAAAGTAAGGAATAAGAGATTTACTCTATTATTTAAAATTAAATTATTGAATATTTCGAACAAATCCTGAAATTCAAAACTGCCAGTTATCCAATAAAGACCTAAAATTCCTAATAATAAACCAAAATCCCCTACACGATTAGTTACAAAAGCTTTTTGACAAGCATTTGCTGCAATAGGTCGTGTGAACCAAAAACCTATTAATAAATACGAACACATTCCAACTAATTCCCAAAAAAAATAAACTTGGATCAAATTAGAACTAGTAACTAATCCTAACATTGAAGTATTAAAAAAACCCATATAAGCAAAAAACCTCAGATATCCTTGATCATGAGACATATAATTGTCACTATAAATAAGAACGAAAATCCCAACAGTTGTAATTAATATTGACATAATAGAAGTAAGTGGATCGATAAAGTAACCGAACTCAAAAGAAAATTCATTATTTATGGTCCAAGACCATACATTTTGATGAATGCAACTTAGAAAAATTTGTTGAATAGATAGATAGAGTGAAAAGATCATAACTATACTTAACAAAAAAATACTAAGAAAAGTCCACATACGGCGGAGGTTTTTTGTTGCTGTCGGAAAAAGTAGAAGTCCAACTCCTAGTAAAATAGGTATTGGAAGTGGAATGAAAGGGATGATCCATGAATATTGATATGTATGTTCCATAAAATAAAAAATCCTTTTTATTTTATTCTTAAATTTATTATTTCTTATTCACTGGTTTGTATATCTATTTTTTTTTCAAAGGGGACAATAAAAAAGCACGCGATTTCAAACCTAAATAGAAATTTTTTGAATTAGTATAATCCTTCATAAATCTTTGAAAAGAAATATATATTCAAATAAAAAAAATTCGAAGTGATTAAATAATATTACTAAGTTACTGTCAAAAAAAATTATTTGTCTTTTTTTATTACTACTAAATAAAATTGCGATTTTATGCAGATACAGAAAAAGTGAATTATAATTCCGTATTACAATAATTTATATACATATATTAAGAATAGAACAAAGATTTACACACCAAAAAAATAATTAATATTAATTATATAATAAAAAAACTTTACCTAAAACAAAGTTATTTGAGTTTGATTATTTCGAATTATTAAGGAATGAAATTTAATTATGTAATTTAGCGATTGTCTTCCAGTACACTAAGTGAGCTTTTTTTATTTTCAAGAAAGATTATTATAGTCGATATTTTTTTTACCTATGATATGAAGAAATCTCATAATTTTTTTGATAATATAATCTATCAGTATAGATTAATTAAATGAGTACTTTTGTACGGATTTCAAACGTTAAAGAAAATTTTTTTTTATAACCAAATTTGATAAAAAAAAGTAAAAAAGAGTTGGGTTTTAAACGTTTAAATGTCTTTTTTGTTTTGAAAATAATATATAATAAAATTTGAAAGAAAAAAAATAACTCGATATGGAGTACGAAAGAATAGAATAATAAATGTCTTTGACATCCAATTATACCACTGAAATTTTTTTTTCATTTTTGAATGGCAGTTCCAAAAAAACGTACTTCGATCTCGAAAAAGCGTATTCGTAAAAAAAGTTGGAAAAGGAAGGGATATTGGACATCGTTGAAAGCTTTTTCGTTAGGGAAATCACTTTCTACAGGTAATTCAAAAAGTTTTTTTGTACAACAAAATAAATAAAAAACACTATAATAATTAGAATTAGAATTAGCCTAACTTAAAAACCAATTTTTTAAAATACATATAAAACAAAATAGGAACCAAAAGAAGAAAAAAGGACAATATATGGATAAAAAGGAAAAGTGCCCCTTTTTTTAAGTTCCAAAAAGGGGATTCTTATTTTCCCCATCACTACCTTGATGCAATAATAAATAAAGATCTTTTATTTCCTCATTAAGAGGAAATAAAAAATCTTTAAGCGAAATCAATAGGTTCTTTAAATTAAAAAATTTAAGTGATCAAAAAATCTTATGTTTGTACAATATAAAAAGATGCATAAAAAAAAATATTTTGATAATTATTTTTTTTTAATTTCTCTTGAGTAATTAGTAAAATCTGCTTTTATTTAAAATTTCTAAGGGTTTTGAAGAAGTTTTAATTTTTCGAAAAAACATTTTTTTTATTAATGGAACTAAAAATTTGAATTTATGCTTTTTTTTTTATCATATAAATGAAAAAAAATGATAAAGAGCATTTAGCGTTTTGTCTTTGGGTTGAAGTTCCCCCTCCTTGAATTTAGTTACATTTTTCATTGTATTCTAGAAAAAATATAAAGGACAAAAAGTGAATTTAAATAATTTTAACTAATTTCATTGTATTCTAGAAAAAATATAAAGGACAAAAAGTGAATTTAAATAATTTTAACTAACTCAGATAAAAAAAAGATCTTAATTGAATTAAAACCCCAATACCTATTTAAAAAAGTTTTTATTCATTAAATGAATGAATTTGAGTCAATTGGCTTCTTTATTTAAATTTTAATCTCGACGATTGAATAAAAACTTGTTAGTATTGTTTTGAACAAGTTGCCGCTATGGTGAAATTGGTAGACACGCTGCTCTTAGGAAGCAGTGCTAGAGCATCTCGGTTCGAGTCCGAGTAGCGGCATAAGATCTTATAAAAGAGATATTATAAGTTTTATAATCAAAATAATACCCGACTTTTTTTTTATTTTTTTTATAAAATCGGGGTAAAACCTAGTATTAATTTATTCATTTTTAACAAATTTTTTATGATTTTTTCAATTTTAGAGCATATATTAACTCATATATCTTTTTCGGTCGTTTCAATTGTACTGACAATTTATTTTTTAACTTTATTAGTTAATTTAGATGAAATCATAGGATTTTTTGATTCATCAGATAAAGGAATCATAATTACGTTTTTTGGTATAACAGGATTATTATTCACTCGTTGGATTTATTCAGGACATTTTCCATTAAGTAATTTATATGAATCATTAATTTTTCTTTCATGGGCTTTTTCAATTATTCATATGATTTCCTATTTTAATAAAAAACAACAAAATCACTTAAACGCGATAACTGCGCCAAGTGCTATTTTTATTCAGGGTTTTGCTACTTCAGGTCTTTTAAACAAAATGCCTCAGTCTGCAATATTAGTACCAGCTCTCCAGTCCCAGTGGTTAATGATGCACGTAAGTCTGATGATATTAGGCTATGGCGCTCTGTTATGCGGATCATTATTATCAATAGCTCTTCTAGTAATTACATTTCGCAAAGTCGGACCCACTTTTTGGAAAAAGAATATAAAAAAAAAATTTTTATTAAATGAATTATTTTCTTTTGATGTACTTTACTACATAAATGAAAGAAATTCTATTTTACTACAACAAACCATTAATTTTAGTTTTTCTAAAAATTATTATAGGTATCAACTGATTCAACAATTAGATTATTGGAGTTTTCGTATTATTAGTCTTGGATTTATCTTTTTAACCGTCGGCATTCTTTCAGGAGCTGTCTGGGCTAATCAAACATGGGGTTCATATTGGAACTGGGATCCAAAAGAAACTTGGGCATTTATTACTTGGACTATATTCGCAATTTATTTACATATTAAAAAAAATAGGAATGTTAGGGGTATAAATTCTGCAATTGTGGCTTCAATAGGTTTTCTTTTAATTTGGATATGCTATTTTGGCGTCAATCTTTTAGGAATAGGTTTACATAGTTATGGTTCATTTACATCGAATTAAATAAAACAGTAACAAAAAAAAAGGAATCCAAATCTAAATAAAAAAAAATAGCATCTATATCTAACTTCATATAAGTTAAGAAATCTTATTTAATTTTAGTAGTAAATCATCAAGAACCTTTTGAATCAAGTAGTCCAATGATTCAAAAGGTTCTCACAATACAAAGACCAAAGACTTCTGATTACAATTCACTTTAATGCTTTTTTTTATTTCCTGAAAACTATCCATAAAAATAATTAGATAAAATGGATTCGACCTTGTCACTTGCTAATGAGAGCACAAAATCAGGATAAATACCAATACCAATTATGGGTAGAAGAATAGAGATTGAAAGAAATAACTCTCGGGGTCCAGAATCAAAAAAAGAAAAGTTTTTGACATTAATTAACTTGTATCCATAGAACATTTGACGTGACATAGATAATAAATATATAGGAGTTAATATCATTCCAATTGCCATTACAAAAATAATTAAAATTTTGGAAATTAAGAAATATTTTTGGCTGGTAATTATTCCAAAAAAAACAATTAATTCTGCAACAAAACCACTCATGCCCGGCAATGCAAGGGAAGCCATCGATAAGATAGTGAACATTGTAAATATTTTTGGAATGGAGATAGCCATTCCACCCATTTCATCAAGATAAACAAGCCTAATTCTATCATAACTCGTTCCTGCCAAGAAAAAAAGTGCAGCGCCAATAAACCCATGAGAAATTATTTGTAAAATAGCTCCATTAAGTCCAGGATCCGTTATAGAACTAATACCTATAATTATAAAACCCATATGAGATACAGAAGAATAGGCTATTCTCTTTTTTAAATTACGTTGACCGGGAGATGTTGAAGCTGCATAAATTATTTGGATTGTACCGACTACCATCAACCAAGGGGAAAACATAGAATGAGCGTGGGGTAATAATTCCATATTGATTCGAACCAATCCATATGCTCCCATTTTTAATAAGATTCCAGCGAGAAGCATGCAAGTACTGTAATGTGCCTCACCGTGGGTGTCAGGTAACCAAGTATGTAAAGGTATAATCGGTGATTTGACGGCAAAAGCAATAAGAAATCCAATATAAAATAGTATTTCGAGTGTGACAGGATAGGATTGATTAGCTAAGAGTTCTAAATTTAATGTTGGTTCGTTCGAACCATATAAACTTATACCTAAAACTCCTATTAATAAAAAAATAGAACTTCCTGCCGTATATAAAATAAATTTTGTAGCTGAATACAGACGTTTCTTTCCACCCCACATCGATAAAAGTAGATAAACGGGAATTAATTCTAATTCCCACATAATGAAAAAAAGTAGAAGATCCCGAGAAGAAAATGATCCTATTTGACCACTGTACATTGCTAACATCAGGAAATGGAATAATCGGGAATCCCGAGTAACTGGAAAAGCCGCTAAAGTGGCTAAAGTAGTAATAAATCCCGTCAGTAAAATCGTTCCTATAGAAAGGCCATCTATTCCCATTCGCCAGTAAAAATCAAAAAAATTGATCCATTTATAATCTTCGGACAGTTGAATTAATGGATCGTCCATTTTAAAATTATAACAAAAAGCGTAGGTCGTTAGAAGAAGTTCTAAAATACAAATGCATATAGTATACCATTTATTGACTTTATTTCCCCTATGCGGGAGAAATAACATTAATGAACCAGCAGATATTGGAAAAATAACAATTATTGTTAACCAAGGAAAATCATTCGTGGTAAAGACAAGATACACTAGGTCCAAAGAACGCGTACTCAAAAAAAATATATAAATAAAAAAATATAATTTAACTTTTTTGAGTACGAGTACTTGTCAATAAAAAAAAAAATGTATTCCAAATTTATTCAAATGAGGTTTTCGGTAACGTATCAATAAGCTAGACCCATACTTCGAGTTGTTTCATGCCATAAATAAACTCGAACGCTCAAAAAATCTGTTGGACAGGCGGATTCACATCTCTTACAACCAACACAGTCCTCGGTTCTTGGAGCGGAAGCTATTTGCTTAGCTTTACATCCATCCCAAGGTATCATTTCTAATACGTCTGTAGGGCATGCTCGCACACATTGAGTACATCCTATACAGGTATCATAAATTTTTACTGAATGTGACATAGGATCGATAGTTTTTTGAATGTCATAAATTTTCAATCTAGTAAACTTCTAACTGACTGATATATTAAAATACTAGATGAAGCAATGATTTCCTTTAATAGAATTTTTGTAATGAATTCTGGCTCAATTGATAAAAAATGGGGCTAAAATACTTTGATTTCTTAGATTTTTACAAATATAATCTAGTAGCTCATAACCTATCATATACGCAAATTTCAATCTATAATTTTTTTATTTATGCTACTTATTTAATAAGGTCGATTGGTTTATGCGAGTTGATTTTCTGTTACGATAAATTGACGAGACTATAGCTAATCCAATAGCTGCTTCAGCGGCTGCAATTGCTATAACAAAAATGCAGAAAATATCCCCTTTTAGTTGGGAATTATCAAAAAAATCAGAAAATGTTACGAAATTCATATTAACTGCATTGAGTATAAGTTCAAGACACATAAGAGCCCTAACCATATTTCGACTCGTGATCAATCCATAAAGACCAATCAAAAATAAATAGGCACTCAAAACAAGTACATGTTCGAGTATCATTCAGCAACTCCTTATCAATTTTGATTCATTTCAATATGAAAAATAATTCACCGGATTCCATCCACTAGAATATAACAAAAAAGTACGAATAAAAACAATATTAGGTAAAAAAAATTGCAAATATATATCAAATATAAAAATTGATATTTAAAATATGAAAATATGAAATAGTATTCAATCAAATTTAATTGAATGAACGGAAAAAAAATCATAACATACACAAAGTTTTCTTTGATCTTTACTAATTCGAATATTTTTTATTGACGAGCCACAGAAATTGCACCTATCAAAGCAACTAAAAGAATTATTGAAATGAGTTCAAATGGCAGAAAAAAATCTGTTGATAAATGAATTCCTATTTGTTGACTATTACTTATTAAATCTTGCTCTAGAATCTGGTTTAATCTTGTAGTCCAAATAACCCCGTACCATGACGTATCGAGAATAGTAGACATTAATAAAAAAAGAATAGTTGTACAAACCAACGAAGTAATCCCATTCCCAACGGTCCACAGATTAAAATCTGTGGAATATTCTGAATCATTCATGAACATCACAGCAAATATGATTAAAACATTTATGGCCCCCACGTAAATAAGGAGTTGTGCAGCAGCTACAAAATGGGAATTTGATAGAATATATAATAAAGATATACAAACAAGAACAAATCCTAAGGAAAAGGCTGAAAATATTGGGTTGGGAAGTAATACCACTCCCAGACCTCCTACTAGAAGACCGGATCCCAGAAAAACTAAAAGAAAATCATGTATTGATCCAGGCAAATCCATTATATTATTAAAATAAGAAAAAAATCGAAATCCTTTTCATGACCTTATTAATTTAACCAGGAATTTTGTTTTTAATATGTTTCTATCTAATAGAGTGAAATTAGAATCTAATGGATATTAATTGATGTAGATACAATTATTAGACAGTTTCTCTTTTTTTATTCTAAAGGTTATTTTCAACCTATCTATTTCAAGAAAGTAATTACGAATATATTATATGAAATTAAAAGAATATATTAAAAGAATGCGCCTTAATACTTAATATTATTATATAAATACAATACAAGTTTTTAATTAAAGTCTTTATATATATAATTCAACAATTTTGAATTCTTTTTTTAATCAAATTTATGGGTTTCCCCCATTTTTTGTTTGAGGTGAATTCAAAATTGTTCGAATAGTGTAATCGTCAATTACTGACATTGGTAAACGACCCAAAGCTATTTGATTATAATTCAATTCGTGACGATCATAAGTTGAAAATTCATATTCTTCAGTCATTGACAAACAATTTGTTGGACAATACTCAACACAATTGCCACAAAATATACAAATTCCAAAATCAATACTGTAATTAAGCAATCGTTTTTTTCGAATATTAGTTTCCAATTTCCAATCAACAACAGGCAAATCTATAGGACATACTCGAACACATACTTCACAAGCAATGCATTTATCAAATTCAAAATGGATTCGACCGCGGAAACGTTCCGATGTTATTAATTTTTCATAGGGATATTGAATAGTTACAGGTAAACGATTTGTGTGGGATAAGGTAATCATGAAACCTTGACCAATATACCTTGCAGCTCGTAGGGTTTGTTGACCATAATTCATGAACCCGGTTATCATAGGAAGCATATTGTAATTATCTCTGAATAATTTTATCTTTGTTTCTTTCTCTTGTTTAAAACAAATAATGAATATGTTGGATTCATTTTCAATTTAGAGTGAAAAGAGTTGGAAAGAAGTTGTTAATAATAGATTACCAAGGGAAATAGGTAAAAGAAATTTCCATCCAAGATTTAATAGTTGATCCATTCTTAGCCTAGGTAAAGTCCATCTTGTTGCGATAGAAATAAACAAGAACAAATAAGTTTTAGCTAATGTAATAAAGATACCAATTGTTGTTCCAAAAATTGGATCCCTTTGAAATAGTTCCAGAATAGATATATACGGAATAGAAATATTCCAACCGCCTAAGTATAAAACTGTTACAAATAATGAGGAAATTAATAAATTGAGATAAGAAGCAACGTAAAATAAACCAAATTTGATACCTGAATATTCAGTTTGATAACCTGCTATTAATTCTTCTTCTGCTTCTGGTAAATCAAACGGTAACCTCTCGCATTCTGCTAGGGAAGAAATTAGAAAAATGATAAAACCTATAGGTTGACGCCACAAATTCCATCCCCAAAAACCATATTTTGATTGTGCCTCAACTATATCAACTGTACTTAAACTGTTAGATAATCCTAGTCGGCGATAACATTACTATTTTCACCGCTATTACAGAACCGTACATGAGGTCTTCGCCTCATACGGCTCCTCGGGGGCCATAAATAAATCTAAGGACCAGATTAGTCTTATTTAGATGGATATGATGTGTTCTAAAATGGATTAAATATATCTGGGGTCCCGAATTATACCAATGGAATTCTGTCTGCTCAAATTCTAAGAATAAAAAAAGCGCTTCGGAATTAATCTCATCCTTTACAAATTTTAATTTCTATTTGTTGAGTAATAACTTAACCCTTTAATAAAATACTCCTTGTAAAAATAAAAATAGGTATTTTAGCCCATCGTGGTTTTCGATTACGAAAAAGAATTAGACGTCCTATTAGTTTATTATTCATGACAGAAATTCTATTTTATTTTCGAAATATATGAAAAAAAAAAATCCTTGTTTCGTTCCTATTCTTCTTTCTTTTTTATAAAAAAAATGGGTGGACTTATAAAAAATAAAGGATTATTTCGTTTCTGATAGTCATTACATTTGTCGGTGGATAGGAGCATACTCTGAATCGGAATCTTGGGGAATACTGTCTGATCATTTCTACTAATTTCAAGCCCCAATTAACCTTCTTTTTTTTTTATTATCTTATGTTATGCATAAATATCCTTTTCAATTTGGTTAATCTCTATTACAAATTCTTTGTGTATTTTGGTGTTTCTAACCATCCACTCACTTTTACCTAATTGCCGCTCACATGTATGTTAAGCTATATAACTGAGAGTGAAAACGTCATCCGGTTAATAAATTTAACCCGCTTCAAGGCAGGATGACTAATCAACCAACCTTGGGGTAACGTGATTCTTACGCTTATGTTTATTTCCGTTTAACCTTTGTACATAGGAAATGAGACTCAATTTTTCTTTTTACTGCTAATTTCTGAGCAGTTTTTTTTCACTCATATATAACTATCAAATTCCTTTTATTAAGATTAATCCGAAAGATAAATATATCTATATATTCCGTTTTTTAACTTATTCGTCTAGAAGAAACGGAATAGTAAAAATAAACGTTTATGTTTCAACGAATCGCACGTAGAGATATTGATAAAACACATAGAGTTAATGGTATTTCATAACTAATCGATTGGGCAGCAGCTCGCAGACCACCTAAAAAAGAATATTTATTATTTGATCCATATCCTGACATAAGAAGTCCAATAGGAGCAATACTTGAGATAGCAATCCATAAAAAAATACCGATATTGAGATCCGCTAAAACAAGGTGATTGCTAAAGGGAATTACTGAATAACTTAGTAAAATTGAGATAACTGCTATAGATGGTCCAATACTAAATAAAGGAGTATTTCCTCTAGATGGACGAAGATTTTCTTTAAAAAGTAGTTTTGTCCCGTCGGCTAGAGCTTGAAGAATTCCCAACGGGCCGGCGTATTCAGGTCCAATACGTTGTTGGATCCCTGCAGATATTTCTCTTTCTAACCACACAATTACTAGTACACCTGTTATGATTCCCAATACAAGAGAAAATATAGGGACAAATATCCATATGAGTCCATAGACCTCTTTTAAAGATTCCAATCTAACAAAAGAATTTATAGTTTGGACTGCTGTTGCATACATTATCATTTTAACGATCAACTTCTCCCATAATTATATCTATGCTACCGAGTATCGTCATAATATCAGCCAATTTCATTCTTTTAACTAGTTCAGGAAGAATTTGCAAATTAATAAAACCCGGTGGTCGGATTTTCCATCTCCAAGGAAAACCGCTTTGATCTCCTATCAGAAAAATTCCCAACTCCCCTTTTGGAGCTTCCACTCTTACATAAAGTTCTTGTTTCGATAATTCAAATGTAGGAGAAGGTTTTTTACTAATGAATCGATATTCAAAATCATTCCATTCTGTATTCCTTTTTCTATCAAAGCCCCTGCTTTCTAAATTCTCATAGGGACCCCCTGGAAGTCCTTCTAGAGCCTGTTGAATAATTTTTATGGATTCTGTCATTTCGCTAAGTCGTACTAAATAACGAGCTAATGAATCTCCTTGTTTTTGCCACTGAATTTCCCATTCAAATTCATCGTAAGACTCATAACGATCAACTTTACGAAGATCCCACGGTATTCCGGATGCGCGTAGCATTGGTCCGGATAAACCCCAATTTATTGCTTCTTCCCCACCAATAATCCCAACTCCTTCAACCCGTTCTAAAAAAATAGGATTTCGTGTAATGAGTTTTTGATATTCAACAACCTCTGTTAAAAAATAATCACAAAAATCCAAGCATTTATCTATCCACCCGTAAGGTAAATCAGCCGCTATTCCTCCAATACGAAAAAAATTATGCATCATTCTCATACCGGTGGCAGCTTCGAATAGATCATATACAAATTCTCGTTCTCTGAAAATATAGAAAAAAGGAGTCTGTGCACCAATATCTGCCATAAAAGGGCCGAGCCATAACAGATGAGAAGCTATACGACTCAATTCCAGCATAATTACTCTGATATAGCTGGCCCTTTTAGGAACTTGAATATTTCCCAATTGTTCTGGTCCATTTACTGTTATTGCTTCTGTAAACATAGTAGCTAAATAATCCCATCGCGTTACATAAGGTAAATATTGTATAATTGCTCGATTTTCTGCAATTTTTTCCATTCCTCTGTGTAAATAACCCAATATGGGTTCACAGTCAACAACATCCTCACCATCTAGAGTAACAATTAAGCGAAGAACACCATGCATGGATGGGTGGTGAGGTCCCATATTGACTATCATAAGATCTTTTCCTGTAACTGGTCTCTTCATAAGTTTTTCCTTGATTCGTTCTGGTATGAATTAGATTGCTGAAAAAGAAGTTTATCAAAAAATTCAAGATCTCAAAAATTCACTAATTCACAATTTTTGAATTTAACGAGTTTTTAATTCCCGAATATTCAACTGATTAATTAATTCTTTATAACGTACTCCATTTTTTTTTGACAAATAAGCCAGCAGTCGCTGCCGTTTTCCCAGAATTTTTCGTAGACCCCTTTGAGATAAATAATCTTTTCTGTGCAATTCCAAATGTGAAGTAAGTCTTCGTATCTTATTAGTGAAACTGAATACTTGAAATTCAACAGATCCCCTGCTTTCTTCTTTTTGTTCTTGAAATGAAATGAATGCATTTTTTATCATAAAAAGAAATCCTTCCCTTTTTAATATGAATTGAAAGATATGAATTTTACTGATCAGTAATAATAATGGTAGTTTTTTTGTACAAGGATCCGAATTTAATTAGCAACTTCTTAATTCTTCATTTTATAAAAAAAATCTAAATTTAGATCTCAAAAAGTAGGATTCTGTTAATTTATTTATGGATCCGCTCTGATTGGTATCTATGTCATTGATTAAATTAATCTCATGTATAAAGATTGAATTTAAAACAATCCCTCATATTTGTGCATATAGTTATTTTCATATACCGTAACTTATATATTATATATATATAGTAAAAAGGATCTATCATTAATGAATTGGAAATCGCGTATACATGTGTATTCTTATCATACTGAAATGATTTCCGTTAGTAGTATTAAACCAATAGCGATTCATACAAGCTAAATCTTCTAATCTAAAATTGGGCCAAAGAAAGGATTTTAAATTAATTAGGTTTTTTTTATCCTTATGAAGATCTTTCTTTTTATGCAAAACTGTGGTCAAGTTTTGAATATTCTTATCAAATCTTGAATTTCTCTCCCTCGCAGTTTTTTTTTTAAAGTTGAAACAAATTAAAATTCGAAATTCTCTACGTCGTTTAGGGGATAGAATATTTTCAGGGGCAAAGAAATCATAATTATTTTTTTTTCTATTTACAGTTTTGTTTTGATATTTTGTAATGGATTTTTCAATTTTTTTTTTATCAATATAGCTTTTTTTTTTGTATCTTTTACTTTTTTTGTGTTTATTTTTATGAACCAATGAAATACCTATGGTTCTATATATAATAAGTTGTCCATCGTTTTGTACAGATAAACGGACAGGTTCAATAATCAATATTCCTTTTTTCATTAATTTTGCAAAAGTGAAATTTTTCTCAATCATTAGAATGTCTAGGCTCATCTCTCCTCTTTCAATAGAAGATATCGCTATTTCGTTTGGATTTTTTAGTCTAACCAAGAGACAGTATACTTTTACATTATTTAGAATTTTTTGATTAAAAAAACAATTCCATCGCAATTGAAAACGTGAATATCTTGTGAGAAATAAATCAAGTTCCGCTTCTGTATTGCTTTTGTATTGTTTTTTTTTTTTACGTTTTTTTATTGTTGATTCTGCATAATTTTCTTCAATATTTTTTTCTTGGTTTGATAGAGCTGATTCGGAATTTCTTTGTTGTTCTTTATCTGATTCAAGCTCCACTTGACCGGCCGATTCTTTTTCTTCTTTATTCAGATTATAAAATCGAAGGGATTTTTTTTCATTTGATTGTATAAAACCCTTTTTCTTTCGAGTGATCTTTTTATTAACATTTATGTTTTCATTAAAATTTAAAAGAAGTAATTTGATTGGTATGACCCACGGTTTCATTTTATATGTACTAGAAAATAAGAAAAATTCTGGAAAGAAAAAACATTCAAAATTTGTTATAGGATGATTTAGTATTTCTTCATTCATTCCCATCCAATCAAAAAAGTTTCTTTTTTGATTAGCAAGACCCGTCTTAGTTATTTTATCAATTCTTTGATAATTCTGAACTTTGGTATCAACCCAGGGCTCAATATTTACTTTTTTTGTAAACCAAAAGTTAAGAATTCGCCAATCCAAATATTTTCTATGCCGAATTTCCCCTATACCCCGAATATTATATTTTTCTAGAAAAGAAGAGACTAAACAATTATCTAGAGCGATGCTTATAGACATGTCAAAATTTTTTTCTGTAGAATGAATAGATTTGTAGCAAAAAATATTATATATAGAATCTTTTTTTAAATTATGTTTTGGATTTAATAACGAGTCGGCCTCAAAAAAATTTTGTTTTTTGTAATTATCAAAATTTTTTTTTTCATATGAATCCTCTTTGGTTAAACTTGGATTTAGAACTAGAGAATCTTGATTTATTTTCTTTTTCCATTTTTGGGTTACTAATCTAGCCCATGCAACCTGAGGTAAATTGTATTGATAATGACTTCGTAACCAGTTTTTCCATTGATTTACTTCGGAATTCAAAAAGGTTTTATTTTTCAATTCATACTGAAAGATTCCTTGTTCTTGAAAAAAAACCTTTATTTGATTCTTAACAAAAAAGGATGTTATGCATATGTTATATTCAAGAACAGCCTTTAATTTCGAAAATTTACTAACTTGAATTTGTGATAATTTGTAAAATACATATGCTTGTGATAACGAGCATAGGTCATAACTTATTTTTTTTTTATTGGATATTAAATTTTTTATAGTCGAAATAAAATAAATGGTATTTTTTTTTTTTTTTTTCGCCAATTTCTTCATTCTTGTAAATATATTTATCAAGAATTATTTTTGTTGATTCAAAAAAAAGTAATGTAGTAATTCTTTGAATATTAATGATACCAAGAAAAATAGCTATAGACAGTTGTTCAATGCAAAATTTTATAAAAAAAATGGATTTACGAATTAATCGGGTATTTTTTCTTTTGAATGTCTGCCAAATTTTTTTTGATGACTCAATTATTTTATAATCATAACGCAGTTTGGTACAACTAGTAGTTAGGTTTTGTTTTTCTTTTGAAATTTCGTCTATTTGATTTCTGATTGTCTTTATTCTAGCAATCAAAATTTTTTTTTTGTTTTCACTAAGTGAAGAATTTGTCCACTCCATGGATTTTTTTTGAACAGATAGTTCATGAATCATCTGATTACTTATTATTGAATCTTTTTTAGTTTCATTTAATTCATATATTTCTCTCGGGCCAAATACTGGAATTAGATTTCGTTTTGAAAGGTCTTTTATTTTTCCTTTTATAAAAAGAAAGTTTGTGAGAATCCAGTTTTTAATTTCTTTTGTGACTTTTAGTAAAATTGTTGCTCTTTCTTTGAAAATCCTTAAAACCAGAAAAGGCTTTGTTTTGAATTTTTTGATTCTTTTTTTTAATTCTTTAGAAATAGGTTCAACAAAAGAAGGCTTTTTTTGGGCAGAACCAAATGGTAGTTCGGTTTCCATTCCCCAAACTGTTAAGAAACAAAAATCATTTTTTTCTCCTTTGTCTTTTGTTTTTTTTCGTCGAGCCTTCTGAGATGCTTGAAATTTATATTTATGCCAAGGTTTAAGATAAAAAGGAAATAGGATTTTTATCTGAATACCATCCGTTAACCAGTTTTTTGGAAATTCTGTTTCGGATAGTTGAACCCCATTATAAGTGCATTTAACATGCATTTCGCGTTTCCAATCCTTTAAATCCTCGGACCACTCGGGAAATTGAAATAATAACATACGGACGCTATTTTTAATTATTATCAATAAAGGTAATATAATATATTTTCTAAGAATAGATTGAGTTACTAAGAGAGAACCTCTTATTATTTGAGCAAATAGGAAGCTATCCCAAGTTTCTGCAATTTCTATCCGTCTTTTTTCTTCTATTTTTGATTGTTCTTCTTCTTTTTTATCAAATTTTTTTTTTTTTTTTTTCCACATGAAATTTCTAAGAAATTTTTTTTTTAGCCCCCATATATCAAACGAAAAAAAAAAAAGTTTATCTATTCTATCAAAAAAAAGGGGGGAATGTACTTTTGCTTGAAAAAATTCCCAAATAACAGTTTTACGCCTTTGGGAACGCATGGATCCTTTAATTATCTCTCGACGAAAATCAGATTGTTGTGAATAACGGATCAAAGCCATTTCATCTTTTTGATCAGAATTTTGATTATCTTTGAGATTAGTATACATCTCGTTATGTGGCTCTTTATCAGTAAAAATCACTACACGTTTTGCTTTTCTTGAACGAATTCCAGGCTCCATTGGTACATTTTCTTCATTTTCACCTTCCAATTCTTCCAACTCACTTATTAATTTGTATGACCATCGAGGAATTTTTTTATTGATTTCATGGAAATCAATAAAATTTTTTATAAGAGTTTGATCGTTGCTATGAGTTCTAACGACATCAAATAAAAATTTGAAAATTTTGATTTCTTCTTCTGAATGAATTTTTTCTTCTTGTTGGGGTTCTGAAAAAAAATAAAGTTTTTTCTCTATTGACAAAGATTTTCTATTCAATTTTTCTATTGTTTGCTCAAATTTGTGATAATTAATTTTCAGAAGTAGACCATGAATCTTGTTTATCCAAGATGCTCCTATATTATTTTTTCTATAGGTTTGGGTTATGATTTTGAATGAAGGTAATTTTTTGATTCTTCCCCGAGAGATCCCATGCAAAAATGGATCATAAATTTTAGGTAAATATTCTTTTTT